TTTATCCCTTTTTTCTGTCGGATCAAGCACTACCCAATCCTACTACTATAACTTTGTTTCATTAATCTGTATATATATTATATAATACTATGCTATGCATTGTATTATAATACATAATAATATATATATCTATATTAATCTGTATTGTAAATTAAAGTTATCTAGATTTATGTATATTAATGTTAAAAATTTCAAAGTAGAAAAGACTCTTTTGATCTAGTTATATAATATATTATAATTATATTGTATATTGACAATTCCAAAAAACTTATCATACTATCAGCATAGTATGCTGATGGTCGGGCGGATCTGCCCCCATCGTCTAGCGGTTCAGGACATCTCTCTTTCAAGGAGGCAGCGGGGATTCGACTTCCCCTGGGGGTAGGGTACTACGAAAGGAAGTTGATCATATCATGGATTATAACTAAACCTAGAATTAATTCTTCCTGGGTCGATGCCCGAGCGGTTAATGGGGGCGGACTGTAAATTCGTTGGCAATATGTCTACGCTGGTTCAAATCCAGCTCGGCCCAATAATTCGCCGCTCCATTGAATACGATCTAACCAGTTTAATTTGTCCTCCAGAAATAGAAATGTCCTATCCGTCAAAATAAAGATCAACCATTTTTTTGATCTATCCATATTTTTTAATTAGTCATTTTTGACAATAAAAAAAAAAGAACCACCGGTTACTAGTAATTATTGCTATAGTTCATATCCATGTGGATATGGTATCAGTATATCATTTTTGTTTCTGTTACAACACGACGAGACGAATAGAATGTTCTTATGAAACCATAAGAATATGTATGCCATACACCTCGCTGGGATTGTAGTTCAATCGGTCAGAGCACCGCCCTGTCAAGGCGGAAGCTGCGGGTTCGAGCCCCGTCAGTCCCGAACTAGGATCCGATGAATTTATCAATTCATCTCCCACTTTTTACAGAAAAGTGGGACAGGGAGCAAGATCTAAGAATCCTTATTTTTTTTTCGTTTCACATTGATATTTTTATATTTATCATCAAACAAAACAAAAGAAATGCGGGAATTTTCATTTCTTTCACTACGGAATAGTACCGATTGATAAGGAAGAGACATACCTAGATTGATTGGTACGATCGGTTATATTACTCTATGTCAGTATTTTAAGAGATACCATATTCGTTATTCATTTGACTTTATTTTTTGATTGGTCTTGAATAATGAAATGGAGTAGAGTGCCCATATTTTTACCAGGAGTACATACAAAAATTGTATTCCTTTGTTGTACAATATACAATGAACTTAACATAATTACCTCGGCGGAACAGAGCGCCTTTTTATTTTTAACTGCGCCCTTTTCCAATTCCAACTCCGACTTGTGTATCCTCTATATTTTAATTAAAAAAATCTATCTCATTCAAATCGCATGCTAATTTTTTTATGTATGTGTTCTCCCCCAATCCAAGAACAGAGAAGAGGATATTATATTAATTAATTATATTAATAATTAATATTAATTAAATCTATTAATTTATAATTTAAAATCATAAATTATATATAATATATAATAATCTTAATTAAAATTATTTAATTTTTTTTTTTCATAAATAATAAATAAAAGACCAAGCAAGGTACCCCTTTTTAGTAAATCTGTTGGAATATTAGATCTTTTAATCCGTCCTTTTTCCATCTCACTTATATTGTTTGGGTCTTAGGTGTGACCTGACCCATTGAATACCGGTCATCTGATACCTCGTCGGATACTTAAATTAATTGTCTGTATTAAGTAAGTAGAACGAAGAAGGTAGGTTATAGAAAAGAAAGAATGGAAAAGGACGAAAAATTCAATAGCATTCTATATTGGAATTGGATTAGAAATTGAATTTTTGATTTAGTATGGATAAAAAGTCTTCCTATGTTATACTATTAAATTCTCGACAATTAATTGATTTGATAGATTAGATCTATTGTTATTCATAATATTTTGATCCATTTGGCATCATCAGGATACAATTAACTTATTGAATTTACAGGAATCAAATTTTTCATCTCTATGGGATTAGATCCCGAGTTATTGCGAAACAAAAAAAAATGAGATTATGGAAGTTAATATTCTCGCATTTATTGCTACTACACTGTTCATTCTAGTTCCTACTGCTTTTTTACTTATCATTTACGTAAAAACAGCCAGTCAAAATAATTAATTTTAATGAAACTAGAATTATTAGTTCTTGTCAATAATTGAAGAAATGATGAGATAGTGTGTAGAAATATAAATATAATATCTATAGTTTTTTCTACACACTATCCAATATTGTATACAGATATAATATAGGTTTATATAATATAAATCAATTTACAATTATGGTAGTGTCTCTAGAGTCCACTCCTCCCCCATACTACGAGCGAAAGGGAAAATGTAAAGACTACCATTAAAGCAGCCCAAGCGAGACTTACTATATCCATGTAAATTATGTCTCCTATCTCTATCAAGGAATGATTCTACTATGATTATTGAT